ACTATGTATATGACGCCGAAAATAGACCGATTTGATATCACCCTTCAATTCGAATTAGCAAAAGCAATGTCTCCTTGCATAATATGGATTCCAAACATTCATGATCTGTATGTGAATGAGTCGAATTACTTATCCCTCGGTCTATTAGAGAACTATCTCTCCAGGGATTGTGAAAGATGTTCCACTAGAAATATTCTTGTTATTGCTTCGACTCATATTCCCCAAAAAGTGGATCCCGCTCTAATAGCTCCGAATAAATTAAATACATGCATTAAGATACGAAGGCTTCTTATTCCACAACAACGAAAGCACTTTTTCATTCTTTCATATACTAGGGGATTTCACTTGGAAAAGAAAATGTTCCATACTAACGGATTCGGGTCCATAACCATGGGTTCTAATGCACGAGATCTTGTAGCACTTATCAATGAGGCCCTATCAATTAGTATTACACAGAAGAAATCAATTATAGAAACTAATACAATTAGATCCGCTCTTCATAGACAAACTTGGGATTTGCGATCCCAGGTAAGATCGGTTCAGGATCATGGGGTCTTTTTCTATCAGATAGGAAGGGCTGTTGCACAAAATGTACTTCTAAGTAATTGCCCCATAGATCCTATATCTATCTATATGAAGAAGAAATCGTGTAAGGAAGGAGATTCCTATTTGTACAAATGGTACTTCAAACTTGGAACGAGCATGAAGAAATTAACGATACTTCTTTATCTTTTGAGTTGTTCTGCCGGATTGGTCGCTCAAGATCTTTGGTCTTCACCCGGACCCGGATCCGGTGAAAAAAATAGGATCACTTCTTATGGATTCGTTGAGAATGCTTCTGATCTAGTTCGTGGCCTATTAGAAGTAGAAGGCGCTCTGGCGGGATCCTCACGGACAGAAAAGGATTGCAGTCAGTTTGATAATAATCGAGTGACATTACTTCTTCGGTCCGAACCAAGGAATCCGTTAGATATGATGCAAAATGGATCTTTTTCTATCGTTGATCAGAGATTTTTCTATGAAAAATACGAATCGGAGTTTGAAGAAGGGGAAGGGGCCCTCGACCCGCAACAGATAGAGGAGGATTTATTCAATCACATAGTTTGGGCTCCTAGAATATGGCGCCCTTGTGGCAATCTATTTGATTGTATCGAAAGGTCCACTGAATTGGGATTTCCCTATTGGGCCGGGTCATTTCGGGGCAAGCGGATCATTTATCATAAAAAGGATGAGCTTCAAGAGAATGATTCGGAGTTCTTGCAGAGTGGAACCATGCAGTACCAGACACGAGATAGATCGTCCAAAGAACAAGGCTTTTTTCGAATAAGCCAATTCATTTGGGACCCTGCAGATCCATTCTTTTTCCTATTCAAAGATCAGCCCTTTGTCTCTGTGTTTTCGCGTCGAGAATTCTTTGCAGATGAAGAGATGTCAAAGGGGCTTATTACTTCCCAAACAAATTCTTCTACATCTATATCTAGACACTGGTTCATCAAGAATACGCAAGAAAAGCACTTCGAATTGTTGATTCATCGCCAGAGATGGCTTAGAACCAATAGTTCATTATCTAATGGATCTTTCCATTCTAATACTCCATCCGAGAGTTATCAGTATTTATCAAATCTCTTCCTATCTAACGGAACGCTATTGGATCAAATGGCAAAGACATTGTGGAGAAAGAGATGGCTTTTCCCGGATGAAATGAAATATTTGATTCATGTAACAGGGGAAAGATTTCCCATTCCTTAGCCGTAAAGATATGTGGCCATGAAAAGGGGATTAAGTGGAACAGAATTGGCCGGGTGGTAGAGTCGTGGAAACACTTGTTTATTCCATATTTTGGACCTTAGCTCCATGGAGCAATATGCTACTGCTGAAGCATGGAAGAATTGAAATCTTAGATCAAAACACTATGTATGGATGATATGAACTGCCTAAACAAGAATTCTTGAACGGTGAACAACCAGAGCCTATTACTCACTACATCAAAGAATTTCCATTAATGAAACCATGGAAATCCGTCGGAAAAGAAAAAATACGCATGTCCGATGAAACGATTGTTGCTATCTGCTCCAATAACGAATCATTGGTTTAACTGAATAACTAAAGAAAATAGATAGACCTTTCTCTTCGTCTCAGGTCGATGGATCTTCTCAATTGGAAGATCTCCCATATGGATAATACATATTCCGGTTGACCGAGCCTAATTCTAATTGTTTTGTTCCGAAGCAAAGATATCCATGGAGGTGGTTCGTCCTATTCACGACCAAGAGGTACTGGATTCTCTTTCGGATAGGCCCTGAAAAGAGAAGGAAAGCTGGAATGCCAACAGGCGTCTGTCTATTCTCTAATTCACCCGACCCGATAGTACCCATTTTGGGAACGTCCAGTGCCAAAGTCACTGAATGGGTAAGTCGCCAATCCCTAAAATGTACTATGTAATGTACTTTATCCGCTGGGTTACGGGTACTGGTGGGTATTTTACTAGAGGTTTCTATCA